TTTAAGAACCCTTTAAAAACCCATTGCCTAATGAAAACTTTAATTTTTTCTATTAATTGGTCAAACTTGAGTAAAGAATACTTCCAAATTCCATTTTAAAATTCGAATCAAACTAGTAATTAAAGTAATTAATTTGTTAAAAGATACACGTTTTGTTAAAAAAAATCTTATATAAAATGTAAAATGTTAGATATTATAGCGTTTCCTATAAATGCCTTTTTTATTGAAACGTAAAATAATCAATAAATTTTATAATTTATAATGAAACTAGTTAATGATTTGAAACAAACTTACTAAAAAGCGAGATTAGTACAAAATTTTTACCTTAGTTAATCCTATGATTCATATCGATTCATATCATAATCAAGTAATCTTTTTAGTGTAATTTTTTATCCTTACTTTATGAATATAAAGTCATCTAATAATAATGAAATTTTGTATTTTCGTTATTTTAATAAAAATCTTAGTTAATAACTAAATTCTCTTTTTATGAGCAAGTTGGTCATATCATTTGCCCAATTGTAACTTCTTTATTTTAATATTTAAAGTCTTTTGGAAAGACCCAGATAATATATAAATAATATATAAAATTCGAAAAATATCTTTAAGTTAGTACATCTCTTGATTTTTTTATTGACCCTTTTTATTTTGAAATTGAAAGGGGGTAGGATCCGGTAAATCGTAAACAATCAATTAAGAATAAAAAAATTTTTTTATGGAACAGACATATCAATATGCGTGGATAATTCCTTTCCTTCCACTTCCAGTTCCTATTTTAATAGGAGCGGGACTTCTTATTTTTCCGTCGGCAACAAAAAGTCTTCGTCGTATGTGGGCTTTTCAAAGTGTTTTTTTGTTAAGTATAGTCATGCTTTTTTCTATCAATCTGTCTATTCAGCAAATAAATGGCAGTTCTATCTATCAATATGTATGGTCTTGGATCATCAATAATGATTTTTCTTTAGAATTCGGTTACTTGATCGATCCGCTTACTTCTATTATGTCAATATTGATTACTACTATTGGAATTATGGTTCTTATTTATAGTGATAATTATATGTCTTATGATCAAGGATATTTGAGATTTTTTGCTTATATGAGTTTTTTCAGTACTTCTATGTTAGGATTAGTTACTAGTTCTAATTTGATACAAATTTATATTTTTTGGGAATTGGTAGGAATGTGTTCATATCTATTAATAGGGTTTTGGTTCACACGGCCTGTTGCTGCAAATGCTTGCCAAAAGGCATTTGTAACTAATCGTGTTGGGGATTTTGGTTTATTATTAGGAATTTTAGGTTTTTATTGGATAACAGGGAGTTTCGAATTTCGAGATTTATTCAAAATATTCAATAACTTGATTTCTAATAATCATAATGAAGTCAATTTTTTATTTGTTACTTTCTGTGCCGTTCTATTATTTGCCGGTGCAGTTGCTAAATCTGCACAATTTCCCCTTCATGTATGGTTACCGGATGCCATGGAGGGACCTACTCCTATTTCGGCTCTTATACATGCTGCTACTATGGTAGCTGCGGGAATTTTTCTTGTAGCTCGGCTTATTCCTCTTTTCATAGTTATTCCTCATATAATGAATTTCATCTCTTTGGTAGGAGTAATAACAATATTATTCGGAGCAACTTTTGCCCTTGCTCAAAAAGACATTAAGAGAGGTTTAGCCTATTCCACAATGTCTCAATTGGGTTATATGATGTTAGCTCTAGGTATGGGGTCTTATCGAAGTGCTTTATTTCATTTGATTACTCATGCTTATTCGAAAGCATTATTATTTTTAGGATCTGGATCCGTTATTCATTCAATGGAAACTCTTGTTGGATATTCTCCAAATAAAAGTCAGAATATGGTTTTTATGGGGGGTTTAACAAAGCATGTCCCAATTACCAAAACCGCTTTTTTATTAGGTACACTTTCTCTTTGTGGTATTCCGCCTCTTGCTTGTTTTTGGTCCAAAGATGAAATTCTTAATGATACTTGGTTGTATTCACCAATTTTCGCAATAATAGCTTGGTTTACAGCGGGATTAACCGCATTTTATATGTTTCGAATCTATTTACTTACTTTTGAAGGACATTTAAACGTTCATTTTCAAAATTATAGTGGCAAAAAGAATACCCCCTTCTATTCAATATCTCTATGGGGTAAAGAAGATTCAAAAAGAATTAACAAAAATTTTAGTTTATTAACGTTATTAACAATGAAAAATAATGAGATTTTTTATTTTTTTTCAAAAAAAACGTATCGAATTGATCAGAATGCAAGAAACATCACACAACCCTTTATTACTATTACCCGTTTTGGAAATAAGAAGGTTTTTTCGTATCCTTATGAATCGGATAATACTATGTTATTTCCTATACTTGTATTGGTTCTATTTACGTTGTTCGTTGGATCCCTGGGAATTCCTTTCAATCACGAAGGAGTGTATTTGGATATATTATCAAAATGGTTAACTCCGTCTATAAACCTTTTACACCAAAAT